ATAAGATATTGGCTACAATGGTAAAGGTCTTATCAATAAAATTTCCATTTATCCGAGATCTAGTCATAGGTAGCAATCCATTCTATAATTTCATTTTTTATCGCGTGATAAAAAAATTTCCCAAACAAAGGAATTGTACAATACAGTACGAAATAACGTAAAAATGGACTTATTAATCAAATTACTTTATTCTACGGTAGGCCTTGAATGAAGTAGATTTTTTTTTTTCAAAAAAAAATCTACTTCTGATTGTGTGCGCCTACGCAAATGGGATATAAATGCCTCACTATTCACTCGGTTTAGGCACATAATGATTATGTAGGAGAGATGGCCGAGTGGTTCAAGGCGTAGCATTGGAACTGCTATGTAGGCTTTTTGTTTACCGAGGGTTCGAATCCCTCTCTTTCCGTTTATTGATGATTTGGCATTTTTTCTTTTTTTTTTTTTATTATTCCCTGTTTCTTTCATTTTTAACTAGTTCTTTTTGACTAGTTAAAGATGTAAAATAGATAGAAAAACGAAAAATATTTCAAAATCCAGCACAAGTAAGGAAAAGAAAAAAGATTTTCTTATTCTTCACGTCCAGGATTACGTCCCGGATCATTAGATAGGAATCCGAAGATGAAAAGAGAAACAAAGAATATCACTATCGTGTAAACAAATAGTTTTAGAGTAAGCATTACAAAATCTCCAAGATAATTAAAAAAAAAAAAAACGACAGAGAAAGAGAATAGATTCTCTTCTATTTCATATTATGTTTCCTTTGAGACTCAGTTTATAAGAAATGAAGTTATTTCAAAAAAACTTAAGAAATTGGTTTGTAGTAAAAGTTGAGCCTTTATTTTACCATTACCAAAAATTGTATTTCATATCTACAATAAAGATCCACGTATTGGTGGTAGACTCAAATCGAATAATAGAATTTTTATTTTTTAATGGAAAAAAAAAAGGAAATATCTATATTTTTATTGTCTATCCAAAAATTGCAAGATTTGTAATCACGGATTCACACTGTAAGACTGATCTGATCTTTAAAAATATTCAAATTTGAGTTTTCTAATAAATTCTGACTTTTTTTAGGACATTATTCAAATTAAAGATCTTATCGAAAACTTACAGCAGCTTGCCAAACAAAAGCTAAGAGAAAAAAGAGTAAGGGTATTACTGGCATAAAATCTACAATTGGATTCAAAAAAGCATAAGCTTCAGGTAATTTACTCAAGAAAAAACTACTTGAATAAAGGGCAGAGTTAATACAAATACAGACCAAGCTAAAGATATTAAGCATAACAAAAATGTTGTTCTTTAAGAAAATGAATTGTATTTTTGCTTTTTTTGAATTCTAATTTTTCTTTTTTTTTTTTTATCTTATTATTATATATATGATATGATTTATTATATATATATAATTTCTTATTTTCCACTTTATTTTGTATTATACTTTTATATTCACGAAATATAAAAGAAAGGTTGATTTTATTTTCTATTTATATTACAAATATATAGAAAATGGGGCGTGGCCAAGCGGTAAGGCAGCGGGTTTTGGTCCCGTGAGTCGAAGGTTCGAATCCTTCCGTCCCAGGGAGAAGACCGATTGATGATATCACCGGTTTTCTTCATGAAGCCATAAAAAGGCTTCTTATATGTTTCTCGGGGGAGGAATATATAATTCATCTAAAGGTGCTCAACCTACATATTAGGAAAAACTCAATAAATAAAGTTGGTCCATAAATATCGTAGCCCCCTTGAGCTTTTTTACTTATTTTTCATTTATATTTAGAAAATATACTAATTGAAAATCGAATTTGATAACTATTCTAAAAAAAAAATTCTCATCCAATGACTATTCATATTTAGTATTTTCATGTAAATAGAGGAAAAAAAAGATTTATGGAAAGAAAGTGGTTCAATTCAATGATGTTTAATAGGGGTTTAGAATACAGGTGTGGTTTAAGTAAATCAATAGATAGTTTTGGTCCTGTTGAAGAGCCATATCTTCTTCGTTTAATTGATAGTGAAAATTCTAGTTATAGTGATGGTGATTCTTTAGCAGATGTAAGCAACATACAGAATTTCATATGTAAAAAAATTTTTTCAGTTAGGGATAGTAATAGCAATAGTTATGAAATCTATTATGCTTATGATACTAATGATAGTAATGATATTCAATATAATTGGACTAATAACATGAATCGTTGCATTGAGAGTTATCTTCGTTCTCTAATCTGTGAGGATAGTGAGAAATACAATGCCAGTGACGGTGATATTGACTTTAATAGTGACATTTGCGATAAGGTCCAAAGTACTAATATAATTATAATAAGGAGCACAAATGCTAGAAATGATGCGAATGATATAAATGATACAGATGATACAAATGAGATAGACGATCCATTTGATACAGATGATACAGATGATACAAATGAGATAGACGATCCATTTGAGATATCTGATACAGATGATACAAATGAGATATACGATCCATTTGAGATATCTGATACAGATGATACAGATGATACAAATGAGATAGACGATCTATTTGAGATATCTGATACAGATGATACAAATGAGATATACGATCCATTTGAGATATCTGATACAGATGATACAGATGATACAAATGAGATAGACGATCCATTTGATCCATTTGATATATTAGATACAGATGATCCATTTGATATATTAGATACAAATGATATATCAGATACAGATGATATATATGGTATATACCATCCAGATGATATATCTGATACTATGAAGATAATGGAAATTATAAGGGATTTTATAAAGGATATAAGTGAGATATCTAGTGAGATATCTAGTGAGATATCTAGTGAGATATCTAGTGAGATATCTAGTGAGATATCTAGTGAGATATCTAGTGAGATATCTAGTGAGATATCTAGTGAGATATCTAGTGAGATATCTAGTGAGATATCTAGTGAGATATCTAGTGAGATATCTAGTGAGATATCTAGTGAGATATCTAGTGAGATATCTAGTGAGATATCTAGTGAGATATCTAGTGAGATATCTAGTGAGATATCTAGTGAGATATCTAGTGAGATATCTAGTGAGATATCTAGTGAGATATCTAGTGAGATATCTAGTGAGATATCTAGTGAGATATCTAGTGAGATATTTCGTAGAAATAGGAAGCCTTTTGTTCCAATAGATTATAGCGATCCCAAGTGTATGGAAAAATTAGGTCGTTTATGGGTTCAATGCGAAACTTGCTATGGACTAAATTTTAAGCAATTTTTCCCATCTAAAATGAATATTTGCGAACACTGTGGCGAGCATTTGAAAATGAGCAGTTCAGATAGAATCGAACTTTCGATTGATCCAGGTACTTGGAATCCTATGGATGAAGACATGGTTTCTCTGGATCCCATTGAATTTGATTCGTTTGAAGAGGAATCATCAATCGATTTTCTGGATGAAGACATGGTTTCTCTGGATCCCATTGAATTTGATTCGATTGAAGAGGAATCTTCGAAATATTTTCTGAATGAAGACATGGTTTCTCTGGATCCCATTGAATTTGATTCGATTGAATTTGATTCGATTGAATTGGATTCGGAAGAGGAATCTTCGAAAAATCGTCTTGATTCGGAAGAGGAAGAAGAGGAAAAAGACCAACCTTATATTGATCGTCTTTATTCTTATCAAGAAAAGACAGGATTACCGGAGGCGGTTCAAACAGGCACAGGTCAACTAAATGGTATTCCTTTAGCAATAGCTGTTATGGATTCTGAGTTTATAGCGGGTAGTATGGGATCTGTAGTGGGTGAGAAAATCACTCGGTTGATCGAATATGCTACCAATCAACGTTTACCTCTTATTATAGTATGTGCGTCCGGAGGAGCGCGTATGCAAGAAGGAAGTTTGAGCTTAATGCAAATGGCTAAAATTTCTTCTGCTTTATATAATTATCAAATCAATCAAAAGTTATTCTATGTAGCGATACTTACATCTCCGACTACTGGTGGGGTAACAGCTAGTTTTGGGATGTTGGGGGATATCATTATTGCCGAACCTAATGCAACCATTGCATTTGCGGGTAAAAGAGTAATTGAACTATTGTTGAATAAGGAAGTGCCTGAAGGTTCCCAATCGGCTGACCTTTTATTCAACAAGGGCTTATTAGATTCAGTCGTACCACGTCATCTTTTAAAGGAGTTTTTAACTGAATTATTTCAGTTCCATGGTTTCGTTCCTTTGACTGAAAATGAAAACTAATGCAGACTATAATTTTATTTATTATGTTTTTCAATTTTGATGACGAGATCCAATCCGAGTAGATAAGAGGCTATGGGTATGATACAAAAATAAAATTCGAACACACAAGAGTAAAGTAATAAGATAAGAATAAAAAATAACATATATAAATAAAATATGAATTTGTATAAATAAAATATGAAATTGAGGATTTATGATAAACTTACCATCCCTTTTTGTTCCTTTAGTAGGCCTACTATTTCCGGCAGTTGCAATGGCTTCTTTATTTCTTCATGTTCAAAAAAAAAAATCAATTTAATAAAAAAATCAATTTAATAAAAAAATCAAATTAATATATATTATGATATATAAAAAGATCCAAAAGATTACTATATATATAGTAGTCAGATTTTTGTCCGATGGAACTATAACGTGTATTATAGTCACTGGTTTATGGCTCGTTTTTCCTACAAAATTAATTGGTTTTTTTCATTTTTTAGATTCATTTGGGAGCAAGTTTTTCGCTTACATTCAGAAGAAGTTGTCCAGTGTGCCACGAGAAATAAGGGTCAGGCTGCTTGTGTATGCAATTGTACATATCCTTGGATTTTTATATAATATAACATTTATTTCTCGTTCCGGCTTTCCTGGAAGAGATCGTTGTATTATTCCCAGAGTTCATATGAACAATAGTCAGTGCCTCATACAAAAAATGAACCGAGATAGTAATGATGTCCTTTCTATGAAAACCAGAGAAAAGGGGACCATGAAAACCAGAGAAAAGGGGACCATTCCCTTGAGTTCTCTTAATGCTAGTCCTCCACGCAACTGTCTAAAAAAAAGTGTGGAGTTGCCCAGATTATTGAGTGGACGAATAGAAAATGTTCGACCGAAGGACGAATAAAAAAGCGAGAATAGCCTATAATATATCAATTTATATGAAAAAATTGTAAATTGATATATTATAAGCTAAGCTGCTCTATTACTTGTATTTACGTGTAATAGAACTTATGCTTGATAGAAAGATTATTATTATATATACAGTTGAAAAATCAGATGAAACTGAGGATGAAAAATGGCAAAAAAGAAAGCATTCATTCCCCTTCTATGTCTTACATCTATAGTCTTTTTGCCCTGGTGCATCTCTTTTACATTTAAGAAAAGTCTGGAATCTTGGATTACTTATTGGTGGAATACGAAAGAATCCGAAATTTTCTTGAATACTATTCAAGAAAAAAGTATTTTAAATAAATTCCTAGAGTTCGAGGAACTGTTCCTCTTGGATGAAATGCTAAAGGAATACCCGGAAACACGTTTACAAAACCTTCGTCTCGAAATCTACAAAGAGATCATCCAATTGATCCAGACGAACAATCAAGATCATATCCATACAATTTTGGATCTATGTACAAATATAATATGTTTCCTTATTCTAAGTGTTTATTCTATTAGGGGTAATCAAGAACTAATTATTCTTAACTCTTGGGTTCAAGAATTTCTATATAACTTAAGTGACACAATAAAAGCTTTTTCTATTGTTTTCTTAATTGATTTTTGTGTAGGATACCATTCGACTGGTGGTTGGGAACTAATGATTGGGTCTGTGTATAAAGATTTTGGATTTACTCCAAATGATCATATTATATCTTTTCTTGTTTCTATTTTTCCAGCCATTTTAGATACAATTTTTAAATACTGGATTTTCCGTTATTTAAATCGTGTATCTCCGTCGCTTGTATTGATTTATGATTCAATTCCATTCCAGGAATGACTGAAAAAACGACCCACTGATCCAATTCTAAAATTTGTTTTTTTTTTATAAAAGCTAAACATTCCAAATTTCACTTATTCGTTTTACTCGTATTTTTCCTATATTATAGGAAAATAATTGGAGTAAATAGCAGAATCATGGATAGGTAACTGTGCCAGTAACCTACCTAATCTTATTGTAGAAATTTTAAGGATCAAGGATTGGACCATGCAAACTAGAAATGCTTTTTCTTGGATAAAGAAAGAGATTACCCGATCGATTTCCGTATTGCTCATGATCTATATAATAACTCGAGCACCCATTTCAAATGCATATCCCATTTTTGCCCAACAAGGTTATGAGAATCCTCGAGAAGCTACCGGCCGGATTGTATGTGCTAATTGCCATTTAGCTAACAAGCCCGTAGATATTGAGGTTCCACAAGCGGTACTTCCCGATACTGTATTTGAAGCGGTTGTTCGAATTCCTTATGATATGCAAGTGAAACAAGTTCTTGCTAATGGTAAAAAGGGGGCTTTGAATGTAGGAGCTGTTCTTATTTTACCAGAGGGTTTTGAATTGGCCCCTCCTCATCGTCTTTCGCCCGAGATTAAAGAAAAGATAGGTAATTTGTCTTTTCAAAGCTATCGTCCCACAAAAAAAAATATTCTTGTGATAGGCCCCGTTCCGGGGGGAAAATATAGTGAAATTACCTTTCCTATTCTTTCTCCGGATCCTGCTACTAAGAGAGATGTTTACTTCTTAAAATATCCTCTATACGTAGGCGGGAACAGGGGAAGGGGTCAGATTTATCCCGACGGAAGCAAGAGTAATAATAATGTTTCTAATGCTACAGCAACTGGTGTAGTAAACAAAATAATACGAAAAGAAAAAGGTGGATACGAAATAACGATAGTAGATGCATCAGATGGACGTGAAGTGATTGATATTATACCTCCAGGATCAGAACTTCTTGTTTCAGAGGGTGAATCTATCAAACTTGATCAACCATTAACAAGTAATCCTAATGTGGGCGGATTTGGTCAGGGGGATGCAGAAATAGTGCTTCAAGATCCATTACGTGTCCAAGGTCTCTTGCTCTTCTTGGCATCTATTATTTTGGCACAAATCTTTTTGGTTCTTAAAAAGAAACAATTTGAGAAGGTTCAATTGTCGGAAATGAATTTTTAGGAATGTGAATTTATCAACATATTAAGCTGGTCAAAAGAACTCCATTTTTATTGATAAATTCTGTAAAGACCATTGGTTCTTTCTAGTTTTTTTATACTATATTTAGATAATTCCTTGTACCGTAGAATTAGTAAGTCATAGTATGTATATTGTGAAGAAGACTATAGAATTAATTAGAACCATATGATTATGTCGCTGTTTTCAGATTTTCATGTTCTAGAATAGAAATCTTATAATTTCTATTGTAATAGAATTAACTCGATACTAAACCTAAAAAAATAGGTAGGTACAGAATATTAAGTCAAGTAGAAATAGAAAAGGGGAAAACAGGATTCTAG